TACTAAAAAACAAGTAAGCGTAATTCCTCCTAGACAATAAAATATGTTGACATGAGGAGGAACATATTTACTAGTTATATCATCAGCAATTGCCTGAATCTCAAGACGTTCTTCGAACCAATCATAGATTTTATTGAGATAGGTAAACCGAGGTACTCCCCTCTGAGAACCGTATATGAGAATTTCATCTCGTACGGCTCAAACAGAAAGACCAAAATACAAGATTCTATCGGATATGTGTTTTAAACTGTCTAATTGTACGATTCACTCGTTTCTGACGATACAAAAGAAAAAAATCCGAAAGTTTTTTATTGTGGTTATAATGCCAAAATATCAAGTCGGCTCCTTCATCTATATGTTGAGGCCTCTTGACTCTTCTATAATTACCTATTTTCTTGTTTGTTTTTTTTTATGTGTAATGAGACTTTACGACAGTTTTCTTTTTTATTGATAGGAATTCTCTTGTTAAGACCTATGAATCAATTACAACCTCAGATTCATACTAGAACCACGATGATTCAATAAAACCCTGTCAAACTAAGTCCGCAAATTCCTTGAGTAAGAACCGTTGGATCATCATTTATTCAATGAATAGGCATAATGACTAAAAATCCAAAGAGTCCTTTCGTTGGACTTTGATCAAAATAAGCATAAACGCGAGTTTGAAAGAATAAAAATCTGTCAATTTATAACATAACTTCTAAATCTAACTCTTTGAAAAAAAATGTGTAAGGCCGGCCACGAGGTCTGAATATTAAGTATGAATCATAGTTCTAAATACTTTGTAATATATTTTATATATTCCGTGCTTCAGATACGAACAGAAAATGAGAATATCCGACGAAATAAAACCATCTCTAGCAAGATGACAGACCTATTCTCTGTACTATCTATAGGATCCATTCTAACAAGTCACACACTCATATTCCGGAAATACAGAAACAAAGAAATTTCACGGTCGAACTGCCAAATATAGAATGGGATAAAAATAAGAGGTCTACTTTATCTTGAAAAGCTAGTTAACTTAATATAATCTAATTCATTAAAATTCCGTCCAGTAAAATAGAAGAATTATAAATCTCCAAAATAATAGATAGGAATATCGTAAATAGAGCCATTGCAATACCCATCAAAGGAGTAGTTCCCCACCCAGGAGCTACTTTACCATATTCTGAATTCAACGGTTTCAATAAATTCCCTACAGTCGTTTGTTTTGAACCAGGTTTAGAACTCCCCTCAACGGTTTGTGTAGCCATAAATTCTATTTTATATTCATTGAGATCTGTTGACTTTGTATACCATTCCGTTGTAAATAAATGATTTTAGCATAGATCCATTGTGGTCTTGAAACTATATAATAATGGAAACAGCAACACTAGTTGCCATCTTTCTATCTGGTTTACTTGTAAGTTTTACTGGGTACGCCTTATATACTGCTTTTGGGCAACCCTCCCAACAACTAAGAGATCCATTCGAGGAACACGGAGACTAGTTGAAGTAATGAGCCCCCCAATTTTGGAAGGCTCATTACTTTCAATTGAGATACAGAAAAATCATTTCGTCTTTTTAGTTGGAACTTTAGGTGGTTCTCGAAAAAAGATAGCGAAAAAAATTATTCCTAGAGTTGAGACTAAGAGGAATGTATAAACCAAAGCTTCCATAGATTCGATCGTGATTTACAATTATAGCTTCCATACCTGTTTATTTGAGATCGTCTACCGGATAAAGAAAAAGCACGGCAAGAGTCAAAGAAAGCGACTCAAATCCAAATTTTTTCGGTAGCCTATCACAAAACTAAATACAAAAAAAAAGGATACATATATGTATTGTATCAGACTACTTGTCTTCTTGTAGTTGTATCTCCAAGTTTTTGGAATGCTCCAAATTCAACTTGAGAATCCAAATCTGGGTCAATACCAGCAAAAACATCCCTGAACAAGGTTCTAGCGCCATGCCAAATGTGTCCGAAGAAGAAGAGCAGAGCAAATGAAGCATGTCCAAAAGTAAACCAACCCCTCGGACTGCTACGAAAAACACCATCGGATTTCAAAGTAGCACGATCTAATTCAAAAATTTCACCCAATTGAGCACGTCTAGCATATTTTTTCACAGTAGCCGGATCACTATAACTGATTCCATTGAGTTCACCGCCATAGAACTCAACATTTACACCTACTTGTTCGACACTATATTTCGATTCTGCCCTTCTAAAAGGAACATCGGCTCTAACAATTCCGTCTCCGTCTACCAAAACAACCGGAAATGTTTCAAAGAAAGTAGGCATACGACGTACAAAAAGTTCACGCCCTTCTTTATCCCTAAAGATAGGATGTCCTAACCAACCAACAGCTATTCCATCCCCGCTATCCATTGAACCCGCTCTGAATAATCCCCCTTTTGCCGGATTATTGCCGATGTAATCATAAAAAGCCAATTTTTCAGGAATTTTAGACCAAGCTTCAGATAAACTTTGCTTTTCAGCTAGCCCTGCACTAACTCTTCGATATATTTCTTGTTGGAAATATCCTTGATCCCATTGATAACGAGTGGGACCAAACAATTCAATCGGGGTAGTTGCTGAGCCATACCACATAGTTCCAGCAACTACAAAAGCTGCAAAAAATACAGCAGCGATACTACTGGAAAGGACGGTTTCAATATTTCCCATACGTAATCCTTTGTATAGACGTTGGGGCGGACGGACACTAAGATGGAATAGACCCGCCAATATACCCAAAGTTCCTGCTGCAATATGATGAGAGGCTATTCCTCCCGGAACAAAAGGATCAAAACCTTCCACACCCCACGCTGGATTTACAGCTTGTACCCTTCCCGTTAGTCCATAAGGATCGGATACCCATATTCCGGGACCATACAACCCTGTTACATGAAATGCGCCAAAACCAAAACAAGCCACCCCTGAGAGAAATAAATGAATTCCAAAGATCTTGGGCAAATCCAAAGAGGGTTTCCCTGTACGTTCATCAGAAAATATTTCGAGATCCCAATACACCCAATGCCAAATAGCTGCTAAAAAGCACAAGCCAGAAAACATAATATGTGCACCAGCCACACCTTCATAACTCCAAATACCCGGATTCGGTGGAGTCCCCCCTGTGATACTCCAACCACCCCAGGAATTGGTTATTCCTAAACGAGTCATGAAGGGTATAACGAACATCCCCTGTCTCCACATTGGATCAAGAACAGGGTCAGAAGGATCAAAAACCGCTAATTCGTATAGAGCCATCGAACCGGCCCAACCAGCAACCAGAGCAGTATGCATTATATGGACAGAAATTAAACGGCCGGGATCATTCAATACAACCGTATGAACACGATACCAAGGCAAACCCATAGAAATACCCCTTTTTCAATTAAAAATAGACGCTATGTAACTTTATTGCACTGTAAAAAAACTATACTATGGACCTTACTTTACCTTTTTAGTACATTATCTCAGGGAAAGGGTTAAAATTTGTTCTATTCTTTTAGTAAGAATATCTTTTAATAAAACATAGAACAATTTTGTTCGTAGGAAGAAAAAGAAGCAGATTTATTCTACACCCGATAAGTACCAATACGCAATGGTAGGACGTTGATAGTATTTTCTATGAGTAACTGCACCTAGATTTGTTCATTATCCCAAATAAAAGACCTATTTGTAACAAATTGACTTTATTCATTCTGTCTTACTTTTTTATGAACTTATATATTTTTTTTTCTCTCGATAATATATAATTAAGACAATAAAGCTCTTTTTACGCTTTCACATCAAAGTGAAATATAGTACTTCATTTTTCTTTCGTTTAATGCCTATTGGTGTTCCAAAAGTACCTTTTCGAAATCCTGGAGAAGAAGATGCATCGTGGGTTGACGTATAGTGCGACTTGTCAGATCTATTTGGTTATATGGTATTTCCCCGTTCTCTTACCCGATTGAGATATCCTCTCTTTCGCCCAAGAAAGATTGATTGAATCATCAAAAATTTGGAGCGTGAAATGCGACGAATAAAATTAGAAAAAATCTATTTTTTAGGGGATATACAGATTAATATTAGCAATTAGACTAATTTATGGTTGCTTTGGTTGGAACAATAAAATGAAATATCCAGGCTCCGTTTAGAAAAAACCAATTGGTAATATATCTATGATTTATAGTTAATATTCTATTTTATTCCATTTCTAATTCTAATATAATCTAATATAAAATATAAAAACAGAAGTGATCTCAAACTGTTTATAAATTGAGTAATATGATGAATGCATGGAATATTTCATATTTGGCGAGAGACATGAAATAAATTTTAATTGAAAAAAAGAAGTCGTAGCAAAAAGAAGTAGTAGTTCGATATTTGGCCTATATATGCAAATCAAAACCGGTCAGATCTTTACTCGGAGTAGAGCATAAACCTAAAAAAATTCGAGAAGACCATTCAGGAACAAGAAAATTACATCGTAATTTGGATTGAATTCCGATGAAAGACTACATCAATAAGCAGTTAGTCCGAAAAGTTTAGTGAATTTTTATCTTTTTTTTACGAAAAAAACTAGAATCTACACATTGATTCTTTTGTTTTCGCGATGGGTATTGAACCGTATGCATTAAAAGATGCATGTACGGTTTCGAGGGAATACAATTTTAGCCCACTCAACCGACTTTATCGAGAAAGATTTCTTTTTTTAGGACAAGAAGTGGATACCGATATCTCGAATCAACTTATTGGTCTTATGGTATATCTCAGTATAGAGGATAATACTAAAGATCTGTATTTGTTTATAAACTCGCCAGGCGGATGGGTAATGGCTGGATTAGGTATTTATGATACTATGCAATTTGTGCAACCAGACGTACAAACAATATGCATAGGATTAGCCGCTTCAATGGGATCTTTTATTTTGGTCGGAGGAGAAATTACCAAACGTCTAGCATTCCCTCACGCTTGGCGCCAATGAGTTTTTTATTTGATTTGAGATAAAAAAAAGAAGACAAGACTATGCCTTCGCGATATATGAAATAGGAATAGTAAGTAATAATAGCATGGCACTTCGAATTCGATATTCAAAAATTGTTTTTTTTTTTCAAAAGCGTTAACTTATGTATCGAAAGAGTAGTATGAGATAAAAGGTATTTCCTATTTTATCTGATATAGCAGGAGACACATTTCAGCGTCACAAACTTTTTTGTTTTCACACTAAAAAACTCTTACCAATATATATTATTCTGAAAGAATACAAAAAAAAAAGAAACTTTGGGATTGCTAAATAACAGAGGAAATTTATATAGAAAGCAACGGAACCATCGTAGTATTTTTTTAACTACTCCAAAAAGAAGGGTGGTTATTGGATCATTTACCTATGTGAATATGATAAGCCCCTAGAAATTGATTTTCTATTTCTTCAATACAAGGTAAAAAAGGTATAAAAGTGAATTCCATTGTGGAGCCGTATGCAATGTGTAAAAGATGCCTGTACGGTTGTTCAATTTTCTCTTTTTTCTCTCGTTTTAGTATATTAGTATTATTCTTTGGAGATAGAAAAATAATTTATTTTGTTATTTCATCAGGGTAATGATCCATCAACCTTCTAGTTCTTTTTATATGGCATCGACGGGCGATTTTATCTTGGAAGCGGAAGAACTACTGGCATTGCGCGAAACCCTCACAAAGGTTTATGTACAAAGAACGGGCAAATCCTTATGGATTGTTTCCGAAGACATGGAAAGAGATATTTTTTTGTCAGCAACAGAAGCCCAAGCTCACGGACTTGTTGATCTTGTAGCCGTTGAATAAAAATAAGAGAGATTCTACGCAAGTATATAATGTGATATTTTATCTTCTTACCGGGGTTAATACAATATTCTATGAATACAATAAAACGGATTCATAATTATCCGGTTAGGATCGATCTAAACCATCCCATTCTGTTATATGATTCAACATGCCAACTATTAAACAACTTATTAGAAACACACGACAGCCAATCAAAAATGTCACGAAATCCCCCGCTCTTGGGGGATGTCCTCAGCGACGAGGAACATGTACTAGGGTGTATGTGCGACTCGTTCAGATCATGTACTAGGCAAAAATAAAAGAATTGATCGAGTATAAGTGATCGGTAACAGTGATATAGGATAGAATGTAAGAAGACCATTCACTATAACAAGAAAATATCTAAAAAAATCTATCGTATCCTTCTATCGCGGTATCAAATTAATTTATGGTTGACATTGGTACAAATCCAATCACTTACACTTCAAATTTAAGATGAGAAAGAATTCCCCATTGATAACAAACGGTATTCATTAAGCAGGGAAATGCTATTTAAAAAGCAAAAAGATTATACCCTTAACTCTTGACTCCTGCAAGAACGGACTAACAAGGTCAGCTACTCAGCTAATCTTCATAATAAAAAAAATACCGTTACTGTATAGGTGGTCTCTTTGTGAAAGACCTATTACTGGATAATAATGGGTAGAGCCAAAAAGTGTAAACTGTACAAGTTAACAATAAGATTAATCAAATGAAATGAGGGATAGAGGCTCCGGTGTATAGAGAGGACCTCACCGTTAAGAAGCAACCATAAAAACGAAGGAAACCACTATACCTATTTCTATTTACTACTTTTTTATTTACTATGTTTTTGATATCTAGTATCAATACAATTTTTTATTTCGAGGCGAAAAGCCTAGAAAAAAATCGTGGTCAGGAAGGTTATAGTAGCAAAAGACATTGGAATTTTTTTTTATACACTGGAAGAATCCGTTTTGTTATTAATAAACTAGGAAAGGTAAAGGAAATAACTGAAAGAAAAGAAATCAATTAGTTATTCATCAAAGTTTCATTTATTCAATGACTAGAATTAAACGAGGATATATAGCTCGAAGACGTAGAAACAAAATTCGTTTAGTTACAGCAAGTTTTCAAGGGGCTCGCTCAAGACTTTCTCGGACTATTACTCAACATAAAATAAGAGCTTTGGTTTCGGCTCATCAAGATAGAGGTAGGCAAAAGAGAGATTTTCGTCGTTTGTGGATCACTCGGATAAATGCAGTAATTCGATCCAATAAGCTATACTATAGTTATAGTGGATTAATACACAATCTGTACAAGGGGCAGTTGCTTCTTAATCGTAAAATACTTGCACAAATTGCTATATTAAATAGGAATTGTCTTTATATGATTTCCAACGAGATCTTAAAATAAGATAAAGAGGTTGCAAGGAATCCAGTGTAATGTTTCCCTGGTGAGTGAATTTGGGAAGGTAGAGTAGAAATTAGTATGGTAAAATAGGATATAATATGATTATGATAAAGTCGTCACAATAAACAAATACGTTCAAGGAAAAAGGATTTATTTCCAAATTTTTTCTTACGACACAACAATAAAAAATTTTTTTTTGAACAAAAAGTCAATTCGCATTTGAAGTCGGATTGAAATTTTATTTTGATTCAATTGAAGAGCAAGCTTATTTTTTTTTTATTCTAAGACCTGTAGTTCTAGGAGTCGACTCATTTCTTTCAAATTGTTTCTCATTATTAAGAAAAGGTAACAAAGATAAAATACGAGCTTGTTTTATAGCAATAGTAATTAATCGTTGTTGTTTTAAGGTCAATCTATTTACTCGCCTAGATAATATCTTTCCTTGTTCACTAATAAATCGACTAATTAAACTCATATTTCTATAATCAATTCGATCCCCCGATTGTATCGGGGGCAAACGCCTACGAAAAGATCGCTTAGATTTAAGAAAGAGCCGCTTGGATTTAGCCATGGTTTTTTTATTCCTTGTTCTGAAAATCCTAATTCTATTTTAATCGTATCAGAAATGATTTCGACTTAAAAAAAGGATTGCTTTGTTTATTTTATATTTAAATAAATAGAGGATCCGTTATATATTATTTTTGTTCTATAAAAAAATATTAATATATATAAATTGTTATATAAAAAATGTCGTTTTTCGTCTTCCTTGGAAAGGAAGGCGGACACGCGAGCGGTCGGTTAGATCTATTTCTTTATCTCCCCGTGAATCGTATGTTTGTAACAAGAGGTACAGAATTTTCTCAATTCCAATCGACCGGGCGTATTATGTCGATTTTTTTGAGTAATATATCGGGAAATGCCCATTGATTCCTTATTAACGCGGTTTCGAACACAACTGGTACATTCCAAAATAATCGTAACTCGGGCATCTTTACCCCTGGCCATGAACCTCCTTTGAATTTTTGATTGACTGAACTATTCTCTTTTTCCATTTTACGATCCGAAGCGAAGAAGAAAGAAAGAAAAGAAGTTGCTAAATTGAAATCCAATTATGAAAGATTTCCTTGCAATCTATCAATATAGTAATAATAAGTAATATAATGATTTCTAACTCTATACTTATAATTGCTGTACTTCACAACACAAGTTACATTAATTTTTCATTGAATTATCTTGTATGATATTGTTGTCACAACTATTGCATTATCTTTCTCACGATATTATAAATTAATTTCATTTGGGGCCCGGAACCCCGAGTTCGTAGTTTGACTAGGGTGAATCCGCTTTTATTCTTTTATAATTTTTTTTATTATAAAAAAAGAAGAGTAAGGGAGGGTATTAGTCACAGATATTTAATTGTAGCTCTAATTTTCTTCACCCCCTTCGCGTCTCACTTACTATAATTAAAAAAAGGGGAATATTAACGCATCTGGAAATAACCGATTGATCTCTATCAATAAACCTGCTAAAGAACCAAACCATAGAGTACTTACTACTGGTGCCACGGAAAGGTATGTTTTTAGATTTCGCATTTAAAGTCCTCCTTCTTTTTTTTTGTGATTTTCTTATAATTTGTAATACATAATAGTATTACATATATGACCAGATGTGTATATGTAGTTAATGACTGACACTTGTATTTCTACGTAGAATACCTAATGCAGATTGAAATGTACAACAATTCGTTAAAAATTTCCCTTTTCTTATATTCATTTTTTTTATGGTTTCCTATTTCTTCAATACTATAATATCAGTCTATTATTTTTATATGTTGTATGATATGAGATGAAAAAAATAGGAAAGGACTTGTTGGTATATCAATGAAAGAAATAAAGATGTGGAAAAGAACACAGGGATTCTCTACAATGACACTGTAGACCAATTGAAAGGGATGTAGCGCAGCTTGGTAGCGCGTTTGTTTTGGGTACAAAATGTCACAGGTTCAAATCCTGTCATCCCTACCTATTACTTATCTTATGAGCAGTAACGAGGGTTCAATTGATATTGATTAAATACATAAGCAATTTCTTTTTTCTGCTAGTATATATATATCCAAGGTTGTCTATTTATTGTGATAATAAAGCGCTCTTAGTTCAGTTCGGTAGAACGTGGGTCTCCAAAACCCAATGTCGTAGGTTCAAATCCTACAGAGCGTGATTAGATTCTTCTTATTTATGTTATAGGTCGAAAATAAAACTGAAAAAATTGAACAGCGAATTTAATTTGACCTCCTGCAGATTAAAGCAAATAGGAGGTCAATCAAAAAACATAGATGTTAATTAATCAAAGGTCCAATTGATCACCACGTCTGTATTGTAAATATGCAGTTACGAATAATCCAGCCAAAGTAATAGGAATTAGACCTAAGACGATTCCAAATAGAAAAACTTCAATCATTTCAATTTCTTTTAAAGGTGAAAAAGGGAGGTAATATTTATCCTTAAATCTTACTGGGAATTACCCCATTAATCTCAACTTGAAAATTTACGCGGTAAGGAACTATAGAATATGTGAACTATGACAGAAAGATTTTGTCATGAATTGTTCATTCAATTAATTTCAAATAAGTCGTATCTTGTTCAGACCGATAAATAAAGCCGAGGTTATAGTCAAAGCTGCTAGTAAAAAACCGAAATAGCCCGTTATAGTAAGCATGAAGAGACTAAATTAAATAAAATATGTTCTTTTTATACATATGTTTAGAAAGCACTTCCCTAAATTTCAATTTTGAAAAGAAAG